ATAGTTGCATTGACACTTATCTTCGTTTTCGTTCTCCAATCGGTAGTGATAGTTATCCTTTACGTGGTGGTGGCAATTACAGTGAAAGTTACATTTATAATTCCATTTGTAGGTACGACGAAAATAATAGTGAAAACGAGAGTTCTAGTCTAAGACCTATCACGAATGATATTGATTTAACTCTAAGAGAAAGTTCTAATGATCTCGATGTAACTCAAAAATACAGGCATCTCTGGGTTCAGTGCGAAAATTGTTATGGATTAAATTATAAGAAATTTTTTAAGTCAAAAATGAATATTTGTGAACAATGTGGATCTCATTTGAAAATGAGTAGTTCAGATAGAATTGAACTTTCGATTGATCCGGGCACTTGGAATCCTATGGATGAAGACATGGTTTCTGTAGATCCCATTGAATTTCATTCAGAGGAGGAACCTTATAAAGATCGTATTGATTCTTATCAAAGAAAGACAGGATTAACCGAGGCTGTTCAAACAGGTACAGGTCAACTAAATGGTATTTCCGTAGCAATTGGAGTTATGGATTTTATGTTTATGGGGGGGAGTATGGGATCCGTGGTAGGAGAGAAAATTACCCGTTTGATCGAGTATGCTACCAATCAATTTTTACCTCTTATTCTAGTGTGTGCTTCTGGAGGAGCACGCATGCAAGAAGGAAGTTTGAGCTTGATGCAAATGGCTAAAATATCTTCCGCTTTATTTGATTATCAATCAAATAAAAAGTTATTTTATGTATCAATCCTTACATCTCCTACTACTGGCGGAGTGACAGCAAGTTTTGGAATGTTGGGAGATATCATTATTGCCGAACCAAATGCCTACATTGCATTTGCGGGTAAAAGAGTAATTGAGCAAACATTGAATAAGACAGTCCCTGAAGGTTCACAAGCGGCTGAATATTTATTCCATAAGGGCTTATTCGATCCAATCATACCACGTAATCTTTTAAAGGGCGTTCTGAGTGAGTTATTTCAGTTCCATGCTTTCTTTCCTTTGAATCAAAATTCAATCAAGTAGAAAGTAGACTTTTTTCTTTTTCATCTCTATTCCTGATTACTAACCAGGAAACCTTTATAAACAAGATAAACGAGTTAATTTTTTCTTCCGCAAAATTAAGAAATTAAGAAAATTAAGTAAGAAGGCAAATAAAAGGAAATCCGAATTATAATGATTATAAGATATCTTTATAACAGGTACAAATATTAAATCGAGGTATTCATTCTATGACAACTTTCAACAACGTACCTTCTATTTTTGTGCCTTTGGTAGGCCTAGTTGTTCCGGCAATTGCAATGGCTTCTTTATCTCTTCATGTTCAAAGAAATAAGATTGTTTAGATCCCTTTCTAGATCGAATGGGTCCTATCTATTTAAATGTATCTATCACTGAATGCATCTATATGGTATGGAGATATCTATTATATGGTATGGAGATATCTATAGGGATCATATGAAGAAAGATAGTATGCTTTTAGATCTAATCCATTTCGATCTAAGCAATTCAATGAATTATTCCTAAGGGTTCACTTCCGAATAGTACGAATAGTACTGGTTAATAGTATTGGTTGATGAGAGTTACTTCGGAAAGTAAAAAAGTAAAGTCAAAGTCATTTTGGTTATTCTCCAAATTCCAATAAAATACAACTGTATCTAGTATGAGTTGTCGGTCAGAACGTATATGGATAGAATTTATAGTAGGGTCTCGAAAAACAAGTAATTTATGCTGGGCCTTTGTCCTTTTTTTAGGTTCATTAGGGTTCTTATTGGTTGGAACTTCTAGTTATCTTGGCCATAATTTGATATCTTTATTCCCCTCTCAGCAAATTCTTTTTTTTCCACAAGGGATCGTGATGTCTTTCTATGGGATTGCAGGTCTCTTTATTGGCTCCTATTTGTGGTGTACAATTTCGTGGAATGTGGGTAGTGGTTACGATCTATTCGATAAAAAGGAAGGAATCGTGTGTATTTTTCGCTGGGGATTTCCTGGAAAAAATCGTCGTATCTTCCTCCGATTCTTTATGAAAGATATTCAATCCCTCAGAATAGAAGTGAAAGAGGGTATTTATGCTCGCCGTGTCCTTTATATGGAAATCAGAGGTCAGGGGGCTATTCCCTTGACTCGTACTGATGAGAATTTGACTCCACGAGAAATTGAGCAAAAAGCAGGTGAATTGGCCTATTTCTTGCGTGTACCCATTGAAGTCTTTTGAAATGCATAATGCTTTCGGGAAAAATAACAAATTAGGGAAGAGGGGATGCCTTGATACCTTGGAATAAAACTTATGCTTGATAGAAATATTAGATCGTATGGAATCGACGACCGAGGTGGGTTGATTAAAAATTCACAGACGAAAAAAGGAAAAATGGCAAAAAAGAAAGCGTTCACTCCTCTTCTATATCTTGCATCTATAGTATTTTTGCCCTGGTGCGTCTCTCTCTCCTTTCAAAAAAGTCTAGAATCTTGGATTACTAATTGGTGGAATACGAGAGAATCCGAAACTTTTTTGAATGATATTAAAGAAAAAACTATTCTAGAAAAATTCATAGAATTAGACGAACTCTTCCTCTTGGAAGAAATGATAAAGGAATACCCGGAAACACATTTACAAAAGCTTCGGATCGGAATCCACAAAGAAATGATCAAATTGATCAAGATGTACAATGAGGATGGTATCCATATGATTTTCCAGTTCTCGACAAATATAATCTATTTCCTTATTTTAAGCGGTTATTCTATTCTAGGTAATCAAGAACTTCGTTTTCTTAATTCTTGGGTTCAAGAATTCCTATATAACTTAAGCGACACAATAAAAGCCTTTTCTATTCTTTTATTAACTGATTTATGTATAGGATTTCATTCACCCCACGGTTGGGAACTAATGATTGGTTCTATCTACAAAGATTTTGGATTTACTCATAATGATCAAATTATATCTGGTCTTGTTTCCACTTTTCCAGTCATATTAGATACAATTTTTAAATATTGGATCTTCCGCTATTTAAATCGTCTATCTCCCTCACTTGTAGTGATTTATCATTCAATGAATGACTGAAAAATGATCCACTGCCTCAATTCGAACGTTTGTTACTTTGCACATAAGCAAAACGCTCAAAATCATACTTTTTTATTTTTCTACCTATCCAGAGGGTTTTTTTGATCCTTCTGATATTCCAGTAACAATTTTTCAGTAAATAGCAGAATCAGGGATAGGGAACTATATTAGCGACCTACCTAATTTTATTGTAGAAATTTTTTGAATCAACTATTGGACCATGCAAACTAGAAATACCTTTTCTTGGATAAAGGAAGAGATTACTCGATCTTTTTCCGTATCGCTCATTATATCTATAATGACTTGGGCATCCATTTCAAATGCATATCCCATTTTTGCACAGCAGGGTTATGAAAATCCACGAGAAGCAACTGGCCGTATTGTATGCGCCAATTGCCATTTAGCTAACAAGCCCGTGGATATTGAGGTTCCCCAGGCAGTACTTCCCGATACTGTATTTGAAGCAGTTATTCGAATTCCCTATGATAAGCAACTGAAACAAGTTCTTGCTAATGGCAAAAAAGGCGCCTTGAATGTTGGGGCTGTTCTTATTTTACCTGAGGGATTTGAATTAGCCCCCCCCGATCGTATTTCGCCTGAGATGAAGGAAAAGATGGGGAATCTGTCTTTTCAGAGCTATCGACCTACTAAAAAAAATATTCTTGTGATAGGGCCTGTTCCGGGTCAGAAATATAGTGAAATCACCTTTCCTATTCTTTCCCCCGACCCCACTACTAAGAAGGACGTTCACTTCCTAAAATATCCCATATATGTAGGCGGGAACAGGGGAAGGGGTCAGATTTATCCGGATGGGAGCAAGAGTAACAATACAGTTTATAATGCTACAGCAGCGGGTATCGTAAGCAAAATTATACGAAAAGAAAAGGGGGGGTACGAAATAACCATAACCGATGCATCGGATGGACGCCAAGTAATTGATATTATACCTCCAGGACCAGAACTTCTTGTTTCAGAGGGTGAATCTATCAAATTGGATCAGCCATTTACGAGTAATCCTAATGTGGGTGGGTTTGGTCAGGGGGATGCGGAAATAGTACTTCAAGACCCAGCACGGGTTCAAAGTCTTTTGTTCTTCTTCGCATCGGTTATTTTCGCACAAATCTTTTTGGTTCTTAAAAAGAAACAGTTTGAGAAGGTTCAATTGTCCGAAATGAATTTCTAGATCTACGGATTTATTAAACAAGTTCGTAAAAAGAAGAAAGTTTTTCTTGACAATTATACAATTATAATTATATATGATCAAAAAAATGATGAAAAGACTTTTTTCTTATTGCTAAATGAAAATGTTCTAGAATATATAAAATATATCAATAGTTTTCTATTCTAATAGAATGAAATTTGCCTAGATACTAAGTATAAGATAAGTAAGCGGAAAAGGCAAAGGATACCTGAGTGGAACAAAGGAGTCTAGGAATTCTTATGCGTCTTCCTAGTCTTCGACCCAAGAAAGGGATTGAAAGGAAGGATTTACCGCCTTTTTTCTTGGGTCGAAATAATAATGTCTATTAGTCAAAGATTCCGATTCTTGATTTAGACTTTTTTCGGGTGTATTGGAACCCCTTTTTCCTAGTTATTACGGATAATCTAAAATGGTGTCCAAAAAACAACAAGTAAGGGGAAATCGATTGATCAACTAGAACATCTTCAACGAAGTCATAGAAAATAACATCAACGGAATACTAAAATAGCTAAAGTAAGGTTAAGGTTCTATTAAGGTAGAAAAAAAGGATTTGTATGATATTGGATCGCCAGAAGCCAGAAAAAAACTAGAATATCTATACATATTCTAGTTTATGCATATATATTCTGGTTGTGGTTGTGTCATCTAGGAAAAAAATCTATATGATTCTTTCTTATTCTTTCTTCTAACTTCTAACTTTGAAAGTATCTAGAGATACTATTGAGAA